GCAAATGGAGCCCTGAACTAGCCGCTGCTTGTGAAGTATGGAAAGAGATCAAATTTGATTTCGACCCAGTCGATAAGCTAGATAAAGAGACAAAATAAGTGCGCATAATTCAGCAGTCCCTGTTTGTTCTCCTAATTGATTGCAATGAAACTTGGCCCAATCTTTTTTTTAAGAAAAGATTGGGCCGAATAGAATAAAGAACGAACATGCTATACTAATCCTATACTATGAATGAGGGTATTTGTGTATTTGCAATATGTACAGACCTTACCATATACAAGTATATACAACATAAGATCGAAGACTAATCTATTTCTATTATTTATTGAAGACTAATCTATTATTTATTATTTATTGTTGGAGCCATAGGCTTAATTATGTATCCTTAGGACTGGATTGGTGTATCATTTTATATTCAGGCCATAGATCAAGGATCAAGCCAAGGGAAAGATCCCTTCTACCCCCATCCTTTATATTGATATTGTCTTTTTCGTTCCCTGTTGTAATAAACAAATTTATTATTTGACTGTATGACACGAGATTCTACGAGAATCTATTTAAAATTTATGGGAAGAAACAACTATGTATCTTTTTGATGAGAATTTAAAGTTTTTTAAGAAACCTCTCCTTAGATTTTTTTTTGAGGAAAAGATTCTATCATAATATATATTGAAATATTGAAATGATTAACTGGATTCCCCAACAGGAGAAGAATCCTTTCTTTCTTTTCAAGACTCACTCGTTTTTAATTAATAATTTTAATGATTGGATAATATGCTTCATTTGAATTCTGAATGATAAAAAAAAAATAGTAAAATGATTTTTTTATTCATCGAATGACTATTCATATATTAGGTATTAAGTTTTCATCAAATAGGGGGCAGAAAGGCTCTATGGAAAAATGTTGGTTCAATTCGATCTTGTCTAACAATAAGTTAGAACATAGGTGTGGACTAAGTAAATCAATGGATAGTCTTGATGGTATTGGACATACTAGTGGAAGTAATGAACCTATTCTAAATGATGCGGAGAAAAGGATTCCTAGTTGGAGTGATAGTGGCAGTTATAGTTTCGGTAATATTAATTATCTAGATTATTTATTTGATAGCAGAAATATTTTTAGTTTGATCTCTGATGATACTTTTTTAGTTAAAAATAGTAATGGTGACAGTTATTCTGTCTATTTTGATATTGAAAATCAGATTTTTGAGATTGACAATGCTAATTCTTTTTTGAATGAACTAGAGATACTTTTTTATAGTTATTTGAATAGTGAGTCTAAGAGTAGCAATTACTACTATTATTATTCCATGTATGATACTCAATCTAATTGGAATAATCACATTAATAGTTGCATTGATAGTTATCTTCGTTTTGAAATCAGTCTTAATAGTGACATTTACAGTGGTATCGACAGTTACATTTATAGTTTCATTTGTACGGAAAGTCAAACTATAAGTAGTATTGAAAGTGAAAATTCGAGTAGTACTAGTAGCAGTTATCTCAATGAAATAGGAAGCTCTAATGATTTCGATATAAATACAAAATACAGAGAGTTATGGGTTCAATGCGAGAATTGTTATGGATTAAATTATAAAAAATTTTTTTGGTCAAAAATGAATATTTGTGAACACTGCGGATATCATTTGAAAATGAGTAGTTCAGATAGAATCAAACTTCTTATTGATCCTGACACTTGGGAGCCTATGGATGAGGATATGGTCTCTATGGATCCCATTGAATTTCATTCAGAAGAGGAATCTTATATAGATCGCATCTTTTTTTATAAAAAAAAAACGGGTTTAACTGAAGCTGTTCAAACGGGCATAGGTCAACTAAATAGTATTCCCATAGCAATTGGAGTTATGGATTTTCAGTTTATGGGAGGTAGTATGGGATCCGTAGTAGGTGAGAAAATAACCCGTTTGATCGAGTATGCTATTAATCGATCTCTACCTGTCATTATTGTGTGTGCTTCTGGAGGAGCACGCATGCAAGAAGGGAGTTTGAGCTTGATGCAAATGGCTAAAATATCTTCTGCTTCATATGATTATCAATCAAATAAAAAGTTATTCTATGTATCAATCCTTACATCTCCTACAACTGGCGGAGTTACAGCAAGTTTTGGTATGTTGGGAGATATCATTATTGCTGAACCTAATGCCTATATTGCGTTTGCGGGCAAAAGAGTAATTGAACAAACATTGAAAAAGACAGTACCTGACGGTTCACAAGCGGCTGAGTATTTATTCGATAAGGGCTTATTCGACCCAATCGTACCACGTAATCTTTTAAAAGGTGTTCTCAGTGAGTTATTTCAACTACAGGGTTTCCTTCCCTTGAATCAAGATTCAAAAAAAAATATTTTAATTTAAAATTAAAAAGGGGTTGAAATTCTTCATTTTAAAATGGAAGTATAGAACTAGGTTCAGTTATTTTGATTTGTAGCGAATAAGCATTTAGTTTATTGTAATCAAAAAAACAAAACTAGGAAGATGGTGTTTTCTTTTGGGACATCAGTTATAAGTGTAGTAAGAGTCAGAAGTTTTGGATAATTACTTTTTTACCCGAATCCTTTTTTTTATTCGACCCCCCCTTCCTGATTAGGAATAAGCATCTCTCTATCGACAAGATAAAAAAGAGTTTCTTTCTCCTTCTGAGAAATCGGGTAAATTAAAAAAAAATTTATCCCTACTTTATGACATATTCATATTATAGAACAACGAAAAATATATAAAAAAATATAGAAATAAAAATAAAATATAAAAACAAATCAAATTAAAATATAGAATATATAATCAAACTAAGAAGAATATAAGAATGAATATAGAATGATAATAAAGAATAATAAGAATATAGAATATAAGTTATTTCTATTTACCGAGAACCCCTGTTTTTCACTAGGAATCCCTGTTTTGTTTGTTGGATAAGATTGGTTAAAGTCGCGAATTCATAAAAAATTCTTTTCTTTCAAAACAAACAAAGGTTTTTTGAAAGAAAAGATATAAATAAAATTAAGGATGGGAAAAGAAGAATAAAATTGATGAAAGTGGACTGTCATACATATTCGTGTAGAAAGAGGAATAGGTAAACTTCATTTAGTTCTACATTCCTTGTACTTATTTATTTTTATTATTAAGTACTTTAATATTAAGATTATATTCATATTTATATTTTTTTATAATAGGTAGACGTATCATAACATAAGATATCTTTATAATTATAATAGGTACAAATATGAAATCGAGGTACCCGTTCTATGATAGATTTTAACTTTCCCTCTATTTTGGTTCCTTTAGTGGGCCTAGTCTTTCCGGCAATCGCAATGGCTTCTTTATCTCTTTATGTCCAAAGAAATAAGATTGTCTAAAAATGATGGGACCAAATCTCATCAATTTATTTCAACGCTGGATCATCATACAAATACTTTTTTAGTGTAATATGGTAGGATATATGATATGTGGCCTTTCCGAAAACAAACGGAAAAATTGTTATGTATACTAATGCATAATATATGCATTAATGTATGTATATGCGGTTATAGCTTAATCAATATCAATTAAATTCAAAATGATCAGCAAATATTTTTTTTAAATCTTTGAAATAGAAACTCAATGTATCTAACCAATTATTCCTAATGGTTCATGTCAGAATACTACTAGTTGATGGAAGTTATTTCGGAATCAAGCAAGAAAAGTCAAATCTATTTGGGTTATTTTCTCAATTCTAATCGAATGCAACTGGATCTAGTATAGTATGAATTGGCGATCAGAACATATATGGATAGAACTTATAACGGGGTCTCGAAAAACAAGTAATTTTTGCTGGGCCTGTATCCTTTTTTTAGGTTCACTAGGATTCTTAGTGGTTGGAACTTCCAGTTATCTTGGTAGGAATCTGATATCCGTATTTCCTTCTCAGGAAATTGTTTTTTTCCCACAAGGGATCGTGATGTCTTTCTATGGGATCGCAGGTCTATTCATTAGTTCTTATTTGTGGTGCACAATTTCATGGAATTTAGGTAGTGGTTATGACCGATTCGATAGAAAAGAAGGGATAATGTGCTTTTTTCGTTGGGGATTCCCTGGAAAAAATCGTCGCATCTTCCTTCGTTTCTTTCTGAAAGATATCCAATCAATCAGAATAGAGGTGGGAGAGGGTCTTTTTACTCGTCGTGTCCTTTATATGGAAATCGGGGGTCAAGGAGCCATTCCCTTGACTCGTACTGATGAAAATTTTAATCCACGAGAAATTGAACAAAAAGCTGCCGAATTGGCCTATTTCTTGCGCGTACCAATTGAATGAAATGAACTGAAGAATAAATCTCAGCATGAGAGAAGAACTTACTAATTATCTTTTTAAGACAACTGCAGCTTCTTAAAAATGTTCATTCCGACAAAGGATGCTATATTCTATTTTACCGTTCCGTTGAGGCAGTAGTTCACATACATTATACATCTCAAATACAAATAAAAAAACCAGGAGGACGCATAAAGAATAAAAAAAATATAATAATAATTAATTAATAATTAATTATAAATTATAATATAATATTATAATATATATAATATAATAATAATATATATTATAATATATATAATATAATAATAATATATATATAATATATATAATATATATTAAGTATTAAGATAAGTATTAAGAATAAGTATTAAATATATATATAATATATATTAATATTAAGTATTAAGATAAGTATTAAGAATAAGTATTAAGAATTTAAGTATTAATATAAACTATAAACTATTTGTACACCAAAAGTACACCAAAATATACGCATATACATGGCCCCCAGCTTAACTCTTTTATACTAATTAAAGGTCTAATAAGTTTCATTAAGAAGTCTAATCTAAGTTAAGTATAGATTCATCAAATATCTTACCTTTTGTTTTCGTAAAAACAGAATTCTTCCTTTTAGTTCCCTGATTTTGAATTGATACCCTATCCCCGTGCTGCGATTAAAAAGTTAAATCTTTCGAATTCGAAATAGAAATAAAAGAATTAAAGGATCTGGTAGGGTTCGTCTTAAAATAAAAATAATATTCGTTACTTAAAATGGATTTTCGAGTCTTCATCGAAAGGAATAAATGAAGATGGAATTGGTTACAATTTTCCTAATTGGATTCAGGAATTTCTCTATAACTTAAGTGACACAATAAAAGCTTTTTCTATTCTTTTAGTTACTGATTTATGGATCGGATTCCACTCGACCCATGGTTGGGAACTAATGATTGGTTCGATATACAACGATTTTGGATTGGCTTAGAACGATCAAATTATATCTGGTCTTGTTTTCACTTTCCCAGTGATTCTAGATACAATTGTGAAATATTGGATCTTCCATTTTTTAAATCGTGTATCTCCTTCCCTTGTAGTAATTTATCATTCAATGAATGAATGAAGAATTCATTAGATCTCTTGATATCAATCAAATCATACTTTTGCTTCGTGTATAAAGAAATCGTTTTAAATCTTACTTATTTTTTATACTTATACCTTTTCAGTTCAAGGTATTCATACCATATTACACCAGTACAATTCTTTCAGTACAATCAATACAATGGCAAACTTGTGGATAGGGAATTCTACTAGCTACCTATCGAATTTATTGTAGAAATTCCGGGATCTATGATTGGACTATGCAAAATAGAAATACTTTTTCTTGGGTAAAAGAACAGATGACTCGATCCATTTCTTTATCGATCATGATATATGTAATAACTCGAGCATCTATTTCAAATGCATATCCCATTTTTGCGCAGCAGGGTTATGAAAATCCACGAGAAGCGACTGGTCGAATTGTATGTGCCAATTGCCATTTAGCTAATAAGCCCGTGGATATTGAAGTTCCGCAAGCTGTACTTCCTGATACTGTATTTGAAGCAGTTGTTCGAATTCCTTATGATATGCAACTGAAACAAGTTCTTGCTAATGGTAAAAAGGGAGCTTTAAATGTGGGAGCTGTTCTTATTTTACCCGAGGGATTCGAATTAGTCCCCCCCGATCGTATTTCTCCCGAAATGAAAGAAAAGATGGGCAATCTTTCTTTTCAGTCTTATCGTCCTAATAAAAAAAATATTCTTGTGATAGGTCCTGTTCCCGGTCAGAAATATAGTGAAATCGTCTTTCCCATTCTTTCTCCCGACCCTGCTACGAAAAAAGACGTTCACTTCTTAAAATATCCTATATATGTAGGTGGGAACAGAGGAAGGGGTCAGATTTATCCTGATGGTAGCAAGAGTAACAATACAGTTTATAATGCTACATCAGCCGGTATAGTAAGCAGAATAGTACGTAAAGAAAAGGGGGGGTATGAAATAACCATAATTGATGCATTAGATGGACGTCAAGTGGTTGATATTATACCTCCAGGACCAGAACTTCTTGTTTCAGAAGGTGAATCCATCAAGCTTGATCAACCATTAACAAGTAATCCAAATGTGGGAGGGTTTGGGCAGGGAGACGCAGAAATAGTGCTTCAAGATCCATTACGAGTCCAAGGCCTTTTGTTCTTCTTGGCATCTGTGATTTTGGCACAAATCTTTTTGGTTCTGAAAAAGAAACAGTTTGAAAAGGTTCAGTTGTACGAAATAAATTTCTAGATCTAGAGATTCCTTAAACTTGTCGATTGATAGAATTATGTATTGTATGATTCAAAAATTCTGTAAGCCTTTTACTTTTTTTTATTTTTTTATACTGTTTTTTCTTTTGTGAGATGTCTGAAACTCATTACTTGTATACTATTCCTAATAATAGAAAAAAAGCATACAAAGGAATAGAATACAAGGCAAAGACGGGAAAAATGAAAGTAAAAAATATTTCTATAAAGTCTTTTTAGTCTTCCTAATCTTCTATTCGATACAAGACGACACAAGAAAGGTATTTTTCTTGTGTCGTCTTGTATCGAAAGAATCGTGTTTTTTCTCCTGTTCGCCAAGGATTCTTATCCCTAGTTATCTTTTACAGGTATATCTGAACTTCTTTTTTTTTGTTTAGATTCATAACAGTAATGGACAAACAGAAACAAAAAAAGGGGAAGTTAGGGGAGAGTAATTCATTGAACAAATAGAACTTCTTCAATGATTCAATTCACTTCAACTTATAACTTAGTAAAATTATTCAAACAAAAAAAGACTTTTCTTGTTTTGTTCCGACTGAAAAGCAGATTAAATCTTTACGTATATCTAAATACTTCTTTATTATCTCATTACAGTTCTTATTTTATCCCTTTTTTTATTATTCGTTTTTTATTTTATTTTAGTAAATAAAAGATTTGCAGGATGTTTCATACCGATAAATCCACACGTATTGGATTATTCATAAAATCGATGGATTTCTACTTTGAATCAGTCAATATATTCAATTTTTCAAAAACATTATAAGAAAAAAGGAATAGAGTGAAACATCAGAGCAAAGGATCCCTTTTATCATTTCTACGAATAGAGTATTTGTATTATGTTGACTAAGGTTCTATACGTTTTG